AAAAAAAAAAAAAATAGAAAATATATGAAAAATAGAATACTCCTAAAGATTTATATTATTTATATATATTATAATATTTAATAATATATATATATTATAATATTTAATAATAATATTTATTAGATAATATAGATCCATATATAAACTATAGGGTATTGGTATTAAAGAAAGGTAAAGGTCTATATAGTTAGTAAGAAGTCCCGAATTTATTCTGCGAAGATTTAACGACTCTCATTTTTCTTCAAGTCAAAATGATGAATTGAAGAAAAATGCAAAATTATTAGCAATGCAATTGCTAACTACATAATATCTATTTATACTGGATCGGGGACCCTTTGAAAAAAGGGAAGAGAGGCCTTTTCAATACTCTTTTCTTTCAAATAAAATCTTTCAAAACAAATTGTAAAAAATCAACCAAATTGACAAAAGCCGGCTATCGGAATCGAACCGATGACCATCGCATTACAAATGCGATGCTCTAACCTCTGAGCTAAGCGGGCTAAAATAAGAACAATTATTATATGTATAGGAACTCAAGTAAACAAAGGCTTCTAGAATTGTAAAGAAATATTCCAATAGCTCTTTGTCAATTTTCAATTTATTATTCTTACACTAGAACTTGATGCTAGAAATTGATAGTCTCGACTTCAGTTATACTTCACTTCATATTACTTTTATCATATTACCCTCTCTTTTAATAGTAATCTTTTATCTATCTTATATAGTATAATGGTACTTTAATTGAACTTTCGTTTCAATTTATTTCATTTCAATTTACAATTTACATAGAATACTACTTATCTTTTTATCTTTGAATTTGTAAAACTTTTTGATTCTAAAAAAAAACAAAGTAAAGAAGCGATCCTTCGAGTATTCAAAGTTTCCCCGAAAAAAGGGAAGCAAGGGCATATCTAATACGTGGTGTATATACATACATATTGAATTGAGGATATCGAAATGATAGAATTATTTCTGATTGCACAAAAAATGGAAATAGGGTCCCTCTTTAAAGATATTCAAGAGGAGAGGATAGACAAAAAAAATAGAATAGAATTGCAATAATGAGATATAAAGAAAGGGGATATGGCGAAATTGGTAGACGCTACGGACTTAATTGGATTGAGCCTTGGTATGGAAACTTACTAAGTGAATAACTTTCAAATTCAGAGAAACCCTGGAATTAAAAAAGGGCAATCCTGAGCCAAATCCTATTTTCCAAAAACAAAGAAAGGTTCAGAAACCGGGAATAAAACTAAAACAAGGGGATAGGTGCAGAGACTCAATGGAAGATGTTCTAACATCTAACAAATGGGGTTCGGTTGACCGCCTTTCTTAGGAAAGGCATCCTTCCGTCCCAACTCCCAATCCCGATAGGATAAAAAGGTATATACATACGTATATATAGTGTATATGCTGAAATTGATTGAAATACTATTTCAAATAATTAATGATGACCTGATTCTGTATTTTGATTTTGTTATATTTGATTCTTGTTATATTAAATAACAACTAACAAAAAATTCTATAACAAATAAGATAATTGTTGTTAATGTATTCCAAGTTGAAAAAAAAAATAATCGAATATTTAGATTAGTTGATCAAATTATTGACCCCCAGGTACGATACATCTTTTCTTTTAAGAAACTATCGGACGAGAATAAAGATAGAGTCCCGTTCTACGTGTTAATATCGACAACAATGAAATTTAGAGTAAGAGGAAAATCCGTCGACTTTAGAAATCGTGAGGGTTCAAGTCCCTCTATCCCCAAAAAAGCCTCTTTGACTCCGATTCCCTTATTATTATTCTTCTGATTCTCTCTTTTCATTAACGTTTCAAAATTTGTTTTCTTTCTCATACCTTCTACTCTTTCACAAATGGATCTGAACAAAATGCTTTTTTTATCACATATAGTATCTTATGATACACGTACAAATTAACATCTTTGAGAACAGAATACCTTTTTTTAATCTTTTAATCATTGTTAATCATTAAAAATCCATACTATTTACTCGTATCGAAACTTATTTCTAAAGTCTTGGTTGTGAATCTTCACAAACACAAAAAGGCAGAGACGGAATAAAACTTTGTAATCTTTTTGTTAGTCTTTTTAATTAACATAGACCGAAGTATTCGAGTAAAAATAAGGATGATGTGGTGAGAAGGGTCGGGATAGCTCAGATGGTAGAGCAGAGGACTGAAAATCCTCGTGTCACCAGTTCAAATCTGGTTCCTGGCACATAATTCATTTATAGTGAATATCTATTCTACGGGTTGAAAATATAGGTTGATACAGATATTCATTATCCAGTATGGATCGCTTATTCAGCTAGATGTCTGGAGGTATATGCTTTATTCATATCTGTGGTACAAAATTCATGATGTGTAACTCTTTTTGTTTTGTTCATTCTATTCACCCGAATAATTTGAACTAAGTATCTTCAAAATTGGAGCATCCCAACGGAATTCTTAATTGAATTGTCTTTTTCTTAGAAATGGACT